AAAAATGGCGGTTCAATTCGATGTTGTTTAAGGAGGAGTTAGAACACGGGTGCGGGTTAAGTAAATCACTAGAGGGTATTCGACCCGTTGGAAATACAAATGGGGGTGAAGACCCTGTTATAAATAACATGATTCATGGTTGGATTGATAGTGACAGCTCTAATAATATTGATCCTTTATTTGGTGTCAGCAACATTCGGAGTTTGATCTGTGATGACACTTTTTTAGTTAAGGATAGTAATGGTGAAAATTATTCCATATATTTGGATATTGAAAATTTTATTTTTGAGGTTGAAGACGATCGTTCTTTTTTGAGTGAATTGGGCGGTTTTTTTTCTAGTTGCCTAAATTATAGTTATCCGAATGATGGACCTAAGAGTGATAATCACTACTACAATCGTTACATGTATGATACTCAATATAGTTGGAATAATCACATTACTAGTTGCATTGAGAGTTATCTTCGTTCTGAAATCCATATTGATAGTTACATTTCAAGCGGTAGTGACAATTACAGTAAGAATTACATTTATAGTTACATTTGTAGTGAAAGCGTAAATAGTATTGACAGTGATAGTTTCATCAGTATACAAACTAGCGCAAGTGGAAGTGATCTCGATATAAGTAAAAAATACAGGAATTTGTGGGTTCAATGCGAAAATTGTTATGGATTAAATTATAAGAAATTTTTTAGGTTAAAACGGAATATTTGTGAACAATGTGGATATCATTTGAAAATGAGTAGTTCAGAAAGAATCGAACTTTTGATTGATCCAGGCACTTGGGATGCTATGGATGAGGACATGGTTTCGGTGGACCCCATTGAATTTCATTCGGAGCAGGAGCCTTATAAAGATCGTATTGATTCTTATCAAAAAAAGACAGGGTTAACTGAGGCTGTTCAAACAGGCATAGGTCAATTAAACGGTATTTCCATCGCAATTGGGATTATGGATTTTCAGTTTATGGGGGGCAGTATGGGATCCGTAGTAGGCGAGAAAATCACCCGTTTGATCGAATATGCTACTAATAGCTCTCTACCCCTTATTATAGTGTGTGCTTCGGGGGGAGCCCGCATGCAAGAAGGAAGTTTGAGCTTGATGCAAATGGCTAAAATATCTTCAGCTTTATATGATTATCAATCAAATAAAAAGTTATTCTACGTATCAATCCTTACATCTCCTACAACCGGTGGGGTGACTGCCAGTTTTGGTATGTTAGGAGATATCATTATTGCCGAACCTAATGCTTACATTGCATTTGCAGGTAAAAGAGTAATTGAACAAACATTGAATAAGACAGTACCTGATGGGTCACAAGAAGCTGAGTATTTATTCCATAAGGGCTTATTCGACCCAATCGTACCACGTAATCCTTTAAAGGGTGTTCTGAGTGAGTTATTTCAGCTTCACGGTTTCTGTCCTTTGAATCAAAATTGAATCAAGTAGATCATTTAATTCTGTTTTTTTTATTTGAAGTTTACAAGTATTTAGTTTCCATTTTATTTAGTTTATGGTAATCAAAGTGAAAATAAAAAATAATAAGCACGGAGTTTTACTTGAGGTTATAAAATACAATTGTATAACGGATCATAAGTTGTTGATAATCACTTTTCTTATTTGCTACAGATCCATTTTATTTCTACCTATATAATGCATGATTAGTAATCGGGAAGGCTCTATCAATAGGATAAAAGAGTTAATTTTTCTCCTAAATTAGGAAAAATTCATGTTATTTTATTACATTACGTATTTATTATAGATATAATTATTCTCCAAGTAAGAACCTTTTTTGGTATTTATTAGAAGATAAGTATAAGAGAACAATAATAATAAATATATATTATATAAAAGTGAATAGGTACACTTATTTAGTTCTACGTTTCTTGTACCTATTATTATATACTGATAATAGATATACTTATCATAAGATATCTTTATAACAGGTACAAAATATTAAATCGAGGTATCCATTCTATGACAACTTTCAACTTACCCTCTTTTTTTGTGCCTTTAGTGGGTCTAGTATTTCCAGCAATTGCAATGGCTTCCCTATCTCTTCATGTTCAAAAAAACAAGATTATCTAGATTCGACGGGACCAAATCTCGTTCATTTTTTTTTTTTCAAGACTCGGACTTGGGTCATAATACAGATATCTATATCTATTTAAATTTATCTATCTATTTAGTGGACATAGGATACAACATGTGGATTCTTCCGAACACAAATGAAAGAGCTATTATGCGCGTGGAAACATCATGGGATGATATATGGGGATAAATAGATTATATATTCAAAAGGGGGTCCGCAGATGTATGAAATGGAAAGTAAAAATATCTCTATGTATGTAGATATCTATAGTGGGATTATATGAGGGGGATCCTTTTTTATATCTAAGCGATTCGATGAATTACTCCTAATGGTTCACATCATAATAAGAGTGCTAGTTGATAAGAGTTGCTTCAGGAACAAAAAAAGAAAGTCAAATTTTGGTTATTCTCTAAATTTCAATAAAATTAAACAACTGGATCTAGTATGAACTGGCGATCAGAACATATATGGATAGAACTTATAATGGGGTCTCGAAAAACAAGTAATTTATGTTGGGCCTGTATCCTTTTTTTAGGTTCACTGGGATTCTTATTGGTTGGAACTTCTAGTTACCTTGGTAGGAATCTGATATCCTTATTTCCTTCTCAGCAAATCCTTTTTTTCCCACAAGGGATCGTGATGTCTTTCTATGGGATCGCGGGTATGTTCATTAGCTCCTATTTGTGGTGCACAATTTCGTGGAATGTGGGTAGTGGTTATGATAGATTCGATAGAAAAAAAGGAATAGTGTGTATTTTTCGTTGGGGATTCCCTGGAAGAAATCGTCGAATCTTTCTTCGATTCCTTATGAGAGATATTCAGTCGATTAGAATAGAGGTTAAAGAAGGTATTTATTCCCGGCGTGTACTTTATATGGAAATCAGAGGCCAGGGTGCCATTCCTTTGACTCGTACTGATGAGAATTTGACTCCACGAGAAATTGAACAAAAGGCTGCGGAATTGGCCTATTTTTTGCGCGTACCAATTGAAGTATTTTGAAATGAATTGAAGAATAAATGCTTTCGCAGCATTGAGTTCTGTTTTGTTTTTTCAGGTCGCTCATTCGAGCAAAAGCAGACGCGTGTGAAACAACCAGAAAACAGAAAACAAAGCGCTTTTTCCACCAAAAGTTTTTGATGGATTGTATATGGAAATCAACTCCATTTTTTCATACTCGTAACAAGTATACTAAGTATGGATTCATCATATATATCCGAAAAACTAAGACTATATATATACTTCATATTTTTGGGGTCCAATAATTTTTAATTGATATGTTAGATATAGATGGATCATATCTTGTAATTCAATTCTGTTTTTGTTTTGTCTCGAAATTCGAAAAATATGCATTTCTTGACTTGAAGTGGCTCGTTAGGTCATTCAGCGAAAGGATACAATTGCTTCGAATGAAGACATAATAAAAAAAATATTGTTTCCAGATCTAAGGATTAGCCCTTTAATTAAATAATTAAATTAATTCAATTTAAATTAAATAAAATAAAGGGGGTCTGTGGATTCAATACCCTGTTTGTTATAGAACTCATGTTTCATGGAAATATCAGATTGGATAGAATCGAGGAATGAGGTGGTTTCATTAACAATTCACAGATTCAAAATGCCAAAAAAGAAAGCATTCAATCCCCTTCTATATCTTACATCTATAGTTTTTTTGCCCTGGTGGATTTCTTTCTCATTTAATAAAAGTATGGAATCTTTGGTTACTAATTGGTGGAATGCTGGGCAATCCGAAGTTTTTTTGAATAATATTCAAGAAAAGAACGTTCTGGAAAAATTCATAGAATTAGAAGAACTCTTCCTTTTGGACGAAATGATAAAGGAGTACCCCGATACACATATACAAAAGCTTCATATAGGAATACACAAAGAAACGATCCAATTGGTCAAAATGTACAATGAGGATCATATCCATACCATTTTACATTTTTCGACAAATATAATAAGCTTCGCTATTCTAAGTGGTTATTCTATTCTGGGTAATGAAGAACTTGGTATTATTAATTCTTGGGTTCGGAAATTTATCTATAACTTAAGCGACACAATAAAAGCTTTTTCTATTCTTTTATTAACGGATTTATGTATTGGATTCCACTCGCCTCATGGTTGGGAACTAATGATTGGTTCTGTCTACAAGGATTTTGGATTTTATCATAATAATCAAATTATATCTGGTCTTGTTTCCACCTTTCCAGTCATTCTAGATACAATTTTGAAATATTGGATCTTCCGTTATTTAAATCGTGTATCTCCGTCACTTGTAGTCATTTATCATTCAATGAATGACTAAAAATGATCTACTGATATAAATCTAATCATAATGTTTTTTTTACTTCGTACATAAACAAACCATTCAAAATGTTACTTATTTTTTAAGTTTCTACCGATCCGGGACATGACTCCTGGATCCCAGTAAAATAGCAGAATCGTGGATAGGGAACTCTACTAGCAACCTACCCAATTTATTGTAGAAATTTTCGGGATCAATGATTGGACCATGCAAAATAGAAATATTTTTTCTTGGATAAAGGAACAGATGACTCGATCCATTTTCGTATCGGTCATTATATTTATATATGTAATAACTTGGACATCTATTTCACACGCATATCCCATTTTTGCACAACAGGGTTATGAGAATCCACGAGAAGCTACTGGGCGTATTGTATGCGCCAATTGTCATTTAGCCAATAAGCCCGTGGATATTGAGGTTCCACAAGCGGTACTTCCGGATACTGTATTTGAAGCAGTTGTTAGAATTCCCTATGATATCCAACTGAAACAGGTTCTTTCTAATGGGAAACGGGGATCTTTGAATGTGGGGGCTGTTCTTATTTTACCTGAAGGATTCGAATTAGCCCCCTCCGATCGTATTTCTCCGGAAATGAAAGAAA